GGGGGAAGAGGAGTTTGCAGGTTTAGAAAATCAAATCTAGGGGGATACCTGTCTATGGAAATTTTATTGATTAAAGTAGCATGTTGGTATTAAGGGGAGGGGAGAAGAAGTTCTGTTGGACTCGTTGAGTGCGTGGAGTTAACATGGTTGGTATACGAGAGTTAGGCTTCGTGAAGTGTTGTGCGTTATTTAGTCTTGTTTTCGGGGTTTGGCAAGATTGTGTTAAATGTACATCTGCGGAGTTTAATGGGGGGTGGGGGGGGGTTTGATTAAGAAAGTTACATTACTTGCTGGGGTGGGGGGGGTTTGATTAAGAAAGTTACATTACTTGCTTAAGTGCGCAGGTGCGTGCACAGGTGTGTGTGCACAGGTGTGTGCACGGGTGTGTGCACGGGTGTGTGCACGGGTGTGTGCACGGGTGTGTGCACGGGTGTGTGCACAGGTGTGTGCACAGGTGTGTGCACAGGTGTGTGCACAGGTGTGTGCACAGGTGTGTGCACAGGTGTGTGCACAGGTGTGTGCACAGGTGTGTGCACGGGTGTGTTTGTTCTCTATGTCCTGCTACCATGGACTGAATAACACCTTATGGTTGCTGATGCGGAGTAACAACGTTCAATTTAAGTCCAGCTTCAATTTAATTGACTGCGTCGGGGCCTTTGACGGCCATAGCTGAGTCGTAGCATCCCCAAATATAAAAAAATACCAAATGCATGAAATCACAGTTATGTGTGAGCATGGGCTGATTAGTCATTAGTCCATCGAGATGTCTTATTTAAGGGGAAAGAATGGGCGAAGTTGGGTGAGATGGCCCTGAAGAAAGAACCAGATGCCAGGTATAGTTTCACTATAGAAACCCCCACATTTAAATGGGCCCGGAGCGAGGATTGGGACACGTATTGGAAGGGTTGCTGATTTCCCGCGGCTTGGTGATTAAGCTCGTGGAACATGGGTCGTGATATGCGTGTTGACTGGAGATGATTTGACCCGAATGGGGTATGCACGATTAATAATATAATGTACTCATGTAAGATAAATAATACTATGTACATGCTTATTATTCATGGGGCAAACAATTTAATGCACGATGTACATAGGGTATTAATAGGATACGGGGGTATATTTTAATACTGACATAGCACATGGGGATGGATTGTTGTCGTTTAGGGGAGAAATCAAGGAATAGTTTAAGTAGAATTTCAGCTTTGGGTGCTGATGGTGGAGCTAAAGCTTCTTCCTTGACAGTCCTTGGGGGGAGTGTTTCCCCCTTTCCTGGTTTACAAGACCAGAGTAATGTGTAATATACTACAGGGACTCTTCACTTTAGAAGGTTGTTTTCGATGATGCTTGCGAGTGGTATGAAGATGAGGATTAGGGAGAAGTAGAGAATTGAGGCCAGTTGGCCGATAATTACGTATGGGTGTTCCACTGGCTGGCCGCCGATTCATGTTAGTGTTAGTAAGTCTGCTACTAAGAGTCAGAACACGCATTGACTAAGAGGTCGAAATATTATGCTTCGTTGTTTTGATATGTGTAGGGTGGGGATGAGTGCTAAGATTAGGATAGAGAGGATAAGGGCTAGTACACCGCCTAGTTTGTTGGGAATAGAGCGTAGGATAGCGTAAGCAAACAGGAAGTATCATTCTGGTTTAATGTGAGGGGGAGTGCTGAGGGGGTTAGCTGGGGTGTAGTTGTCCGGGTCTCCTAGGAGGTCAGGGGAAAATAATACTAGGGTCAGTAGGAGCAAGATTAGGAGGAGGAGTCCTAGGATATCTTTGATTGTGTAGTATGGGTGGAATGGGATTTTGTCTATGTCGGATGGGATTCCTGAGGGATTGTTGGATCCTGTTTCGTGGAGGAATAGTAGGTGGACGATTACCAGGGCTGTCATCATAAAGGGTAGAATAAAGTGGAAGGCAAAAAATCGGGTAAGGGTGGCTTTGTCTACTGAGAATCCACCTCAGATTCATTCGACGAGCGTAGTGCCGATGTAGGGGATTGCTGATAGGAGATTTGTAATGACTGTTGCTCCTCAGAAGGATATTTGGCCTCATGGTAGGACGTAACCTATGAATGCTGTAGCTATTACTGTGAAGAGTAGGATAATTCCAATGTTTCATGTCTCTAGGAATGTGTAGGAGCCATAGTAGAGACCGCGTCCTACGTGGATGAAGAGGCAGATGAAAAATATGGATGCTCCGTTGGCATGGAGGTAGCGAATGATTCATCCGTAGTTGACGTCTCGGCAGATATGGGTGACGGATGAGAAGGCGGTTGTTGTGTCTGATGTGTAGTGTATGGCTAGGAATAGACCTGTTAAGATTTGGAGGATTAGGCAGATTCCTAAGAGGGAGCCAAAGTTTCATCATGATGAAATGTTTGAGGGGGCTGGTAGGTCGATAAAAGAGTGATTGATGATTTTAATTAGCGGGTGAGACTTTCGGATGTTTGTCATTAGTGTTCTTATAGTTGAAATACAACGATGATTTTTCATGTCATTAGTCGTGGTTAGATTCCACGTGAGAATAATGATGACATACATTGTGTTTATTTTGAGCGTTATTTTTGTTATTGGTTTTGTAGGTTTTTCTTCAAAACCTTCGCCTATTTATGGGGGTTTAGTGCTGATTGTAAGTGGAGGGGTAGGTTGTGGTATTATTATGAATTTTGGGGGATCTTTTTTAGGGTTGATGGTGTTTCTGATTTACTTGGGGGGAATGTTGGTTGTTTTTGGTTATACAACGGCTATGGCTACTGAGCAGTATCCTGAGGTGTGGGTATCTAATACGACTGTTATGGGGGTGTTTCTTTTGGGGTTGTTGATGGAGGTTATGTTGGTTTTATATGTTCTGAAGAGTGAGGAAGTGGGGGTAGTGTTTAAGTTTAGTGGTGTAGGGGATTGAGCTATTTATGATACTGGAAATTCTGGGGTGTTTAGCGAGGAGATTATGGGGGTTGCTGCATTGTATAGTTATGGGGCTTGGGTTGTGATTGTGACTGGATGGTCGTTGCTTGTTGGGGTTTTGGTAATTTTAGAGGTTACTCGTGGAGATTAAAGAGTAGTATGCTTAGGGTGAGGGTGATGAGGAATGAGAGGAAATATAATTTGATTTGGCCTTTTTGGGTGGAAATTAGGATTGAGGTTTTTATTTGGAATTGGGAGATGGATTTTGGTAGGATGCTTTCTAGTCAGATTGAGTCTAGTAGAAGTGATGCTGATTTTTGGCTTATTGATAGGTTTGTGAGTGGTGGGAGTCGATGTATAATTGTTGGATAATACCCCAGGAGGTTAGAGAATTTAAATATGTCGGTGGGATGTTCCATTTTTAGGTTATGTGTAGTTAGGCTTAGTTCTAAGGCTAGTGTAAATCCTAGGATGGTTACTGCGAGGGCGGTAAGTTTTATGTAGGTGGGTATGGTTATTTCTGGGACGGTTGTAGGGTAAACATTGTTGGAGATGAAGAATCCGGCGAAAATGCTGCCAATTAAGAGGCGTTTAATGGAGTTAATTAGAAGGGGGTTATTTTCGTTGATCGAGGTTAAGGGGAGGAAGCGGGGTTGTCCTAGGAGTGCGAAGAAGATAATTCGGGTGCTGTAGACAGCTGTGAGGGATGTGGCGATGAGGGTTATTAGTAGGGCTCAGGCGTTGGTGTACGATGTGTTGGCGGTTTCGATAATGAGGTCTTTGGAGTAAAAGCCTGTGAGGAAAGGTATGCCGGTGAGTGCAAGACTACCAATAATTAGGGATGTGGTGGTGAAAGGTATTGCATTAAACAGTCCGCCTATTTTTCGGATGTCCTGCTCGTCATTTAGGCTGTGGATGATGGATCCGGAGCATATAAATAGTATGGCTTTGAAGAATGCGTGAGTGCAGATATGAAGGAATGCTAGGTAAGGTTGATTGATGCCGATGGTTACGATTATCAAGCCTAGTTGGCTGGAGGTGGAGAAGGCGATGATTTTTTTGATGTCGTTTTGGGTAAGTGCACAGATTGCTGTGAATAGTGTGGTGATAGCTCCTAGGCATAGAGTAAGTGACTGGATGGTTTTGTTGTTTTCTATTAGTGGGTGGAAGCGGATTAGTAGGAAGACGCCTGCTACAACTATTGTGCTGGAGTGGAGTAGGGCTGAGACTGGTGTAGGACCTTCTATGGCTGAGGGAAGTCATGGGTGGAGCCCGAATTGGGCGGATTTACCAGTTGCGGCTAGGAGGAGGCCTAGGAGTGGGAGGTTGGTGAGGCTGGGGTCAAGTATGAAGATTTGTTGTAGGTCTCATGTGTTGGTGTTGAATAGGAATCAGGCTATGGCTATGATGAAGCCAATATCTCCGATGCGGTTGTATAGGATTGCTTGGAGGGCCGCGGTGTTGGCGTCTGTTCGACCGTATCATCACCCGATTAGTAAGAATGATATGATGCCTACTCCTTCTCACCCGATGAACAGTTGGAAGAGGTTGTTGGCTGTGACTAAGATTATTATGGTGATGAGGAATGTGAGTAGGTATTTAAAAAATCGGGTGATGTAGGGATCTGAGTGCATGTATCATAGAGAGAATTCTATGATAGATCATGTTACGAATAGGGCTACTGGCACAAAGACCATTGAGAAATAGTCTAGTTTGAAGCTTAGAGATAGTTTGAGGGTTTGTATGGTCACTCAGTGTCAGTTTGAGATGATTGTTTCTTGTCCAGAGTGGATGAATATTATGGTGGGAATTAGGCTGGTAATAAAGGCATATGAAATAATATTTTTTACGTGATGTGGATATGCGCTGTTTTTGTGGGTGTTGAGGATTGATGATATGATTGGTAGGATCAATATTGATAGTGAAACCAGTATGAGGGAGGAAAATATGTTAATTACTTTTATTTGGAGTTGCACCAATTTTTTGGTTCCTAAGACCAACGGATAGCTCCTATCCTTTAAAAGTTTGAGAGAGCCATGTTTGTCAGACACGGAGGCATGAATTAGCAGTTCTTGCATACTTTCTCGGTAAATAAGAAATGTTGAGTTTCTATTTCTAGATCCACAATCTAGTGTTTTTGTTAAACTATATTTACAGTACGTAAAGCCAAGGATGATTTTGGGGTTAAGTGATAGGAGTAGTAGGGGAGTCATGTGGAGGGCTATAAGTGCGTTTTCTCGTGTAAATGAGGGTTTGATGTTATTAATATGGTGTGTATGTTTTCCTCGCTGTGTAGTGATTAGCATGTAGAGGGAGTAGAGAGCAGTAATGGTGATGTTGGCTCCTATGAGGATGATCGTGATATTTGATCATGAGAATGATGATATCACTACGAATAGTTCCCCGATTAGGTTAATGCTGGGAGGGAGGGCCAGGTTGGTTAGGCTGGCTAATAGTCATCAGGCTGCTATGAGGGGGAGAAGTGTTTGAAGTCCGCGGGCTAAGATTATGGTTCGGCTGTGAGTGCGTTCGTAATTTGAGTTTGCTAGGCAAAATAGTATTGATGACGTGAGGCCGTGGGCGATTATTAGGGCTGTGGCTCCTATATAGCTTCATGGTGTTTGGATAAGGACGGCTACAATTACTAGGGCTATATGGCTGACAGAGGAGTATGCAATAAGTGATTTTAGATCAGTTTGTCGTAAGCAGATGGAGCTGGTTATGATTATTCCTCACAAAGATAGTATAAGGAAGGGGTAGGCTATAAAATTAGTTTGGGGGTTTAGTAATGTTGTAATTCGTAGTATTCCGTAACCCCCTAGTTTTAGTAGGATGGCTGCTAGTACTATGGACCCGGCGATTGGGGCTTCTACATGGGCTTTTGGGAGTCAGAGGTGAAGGCCATATAGGGGTATTTTAACTATAAATGCTATTATACATGCTAATCATAGGAAAATATTAGATCAAGAGTCGGGTAGTGCTTGGTTTCAGTATTGAATTAGTAGGAAGTTTAGTGAACCTGTTAGGTTTTGGATAGAGATTAGTGCGACTAGGAGTGGGAGAGAGCCTATTAGTGTGTAGAATAGGAAGTAGAGGCCTGCGTTTAGGCGTTCTGTTTGGTTACCTCAGCGGGTGATGATAATTAGTGTTGGAACTAATGTGGCTTCGAATAGGATGTAGAAGGAGATCAGTTCTGTGGCGGTAAAGGTTATAATTAGGAAAGTTTGAAGTATGGTTAGCATGGTGATGTAGAGTTTTTTTCGGATTAGTGGTTCTTTGGATAGGTGATGTTGGCTGGCTATAAGTATTAGTGGTAGTAGCCATGTTGTTAGTACTAGTAGTGGAGCTGATAGGGGGTCAGAGAAGAATATTAGTGAGAAGTTTAGGCTATTGTTGTTAGGCTGATTTAGAAGGGGTAAGCTGATGAGGCTAATTAATAGACTGTAGGTTGTAGCATTGATTCAGATTATATTCTTTTTTGATAGTCATGTAAGGGGTATAAGTATGATTGTGGGAATGATGATTTTTAGCATTGAAGGAGGTTGAGGTTTTGTACGTGGTCCACTCCATAAGTATTGGAGACTATGACTAGTAAGGATAGTCCTAATGCTGCTTCGCAGGCAGCGAATACTAGTAAGATAATGGGTATTATGCTGGCTAGTGTGAAATGGGTGTTTAGGACTATTATGGTTGCTATGACGAATAGTGATAGTATTATCCCTTCTAGGCACAGGAGTGAGGATATTAGGTGGGATCGATATATTAGTAGGCCTACGAGAGAAACTGTGAATGCTAGAAAGATATTAATGTGAACTAGTGACATGTTGGTAATTATGAAGTTAATCATAGTTTAATGAGTCGAAATCATTTGTTTTAGCTTAAACTAATTACCATACTCAGTTCATTCTAGTCCTTTTTGGGTTCATTCGTAGGCCAGGCTGATAGCTAGGAGAGAGATTAGGATTAGTGCTATGATAAGTATAGTGTTTAGGTTAGTTGTCTGGGATGCTCATGGAAGGGGTAATAGGAGGGCGATCTCTAGATCGAACAGCAGGAATGTAATCGCCACTAAGAAAAATTTTATTGAGAAAGGGAGGCGTGCTGACCCTATTGGGTCAAATCCGCATTCGTATGGGCTGGTTTTTTCTGCATAGATGTTTAGTTGTGGTAATCAGAATGCGATGAGTACGAGTAGTGAGGCTAGTAATGTGTTGGTGAGGAGTGTTAGTATAAGGTTTATTATTCTTTTTCGGGTTGCACCGAAGCTGATTGATTGGAAGTCAATTGTACTGGTCAATACTAAAAGAATAGGATCCTCATCAATAGATAGAGACATATAGGAATAGTCAAACTACGTCGACGAAGTGTCAGTATCAAGCGGCTGCTTCGAATCCGAAATGGTGGCTGGATGTAAAGTGGAATTTTAGTTGGCGCAGGAAGCATACGATAAGGAAGGTGGATCCGATGATTACGTGTAGTCCGTGGAACCCTGTTGCCACGAAAAATGTCGATCCGTACACTCCATCTGAAATGGTAAATGAAGCTTCGTAGTATTCTGAGGCTTGGAGGAGGGTAAAGTACACGCCTAGTGAGATTGTGATGAATAGGCCTTGAAGCATGTTTTTGCGGTTCCCTTCTATCAGGCTATGGTGGGCTCAGGTGATAGAGACCCCTGATGCTAGGAGTACTGAGGTGTTGAGTAAGGGGACTTCTAGGGGGTTTAAGGGATGGATGCCTGTGGGTGGTCAGCAGCCGCCTAGTTCGGGTGTGGGAGCTAGGCTTGAGTGGTAGAAGGCTCAGAAGAAGCCAGAGAAGAAGAAGACTTCTGAGATGATAAAAAGGATTATGCCGTATCGGAGTCCTTTTTGGACGATTGATGTGTGATGGCCTTGGAATGTGCTTTCTCGGATGATATCTCGTCATCACTGGTATATGGTAAGAATGTTGGTTAATAGTCCTAAAGCTAGAAGTAGAGTAGAGTTAAAGTGGAATCACATGGCTAATCCTGATGTTATTAGGAGGGCTGATAGGGCTCCTGTAAGTGGTCATGGGCTGGGGTTTACTATGTGGTAGGCGTGGGTTTGGTGGGTCATTAGGTGTTATCATGTAGGTAGAGACTTACTAGGAGAGTGAATACGTAGGCTTGGATTATGGCTACTGCGAATTCGAGGATAGTTAGTAGAATTAGGATAATGAATGTAATAAGGGCTGTTGAGGGGCTAATGTTTATGAGGGCTAGCGTTGCCCCTCCGATAAGGTGGATTAGAAGATGTCCAGCAGTAATGTTAGCGGTTAGCCGTACGGCTAGGGCTACAGGTTGAATAAATAGGCTGATGGTTTCAATAATTACTAGCATGGGAATGAGGAAAATGGGTGTTCCTTGAGGCAGAAAGTGAGCTAGGGCTGCTTTTGTTTTATGACGAAAGCCTATGAATACTGTTCCTGCTCATAAGGGAATGGCTATGCCTAGGTTTATTGATAGTTGTGTTGTTGGTGTAAATGAGTGGGGTAGTAGGCCTAATAAGTTTGTTGAGCCAATGAATAGGATCAGCGACATGAGTATAAGGGTTCAAGTTTGTCCTTTGTTGTTGTGAATAGCTATTATTTGTTTTGATGTAAGTTGGATTAGCCACTGTTGAATTGAGATTAGACGATTGTTGATTAGTCGGTTGGATGAGGGGAATAGGATGCTGGGGAATATGATGATTAGAATTACAATAGGAAGGCCTATTATTGTTGGGGTAGCGAAAGAGGCGAATAGATTTTCGTTCATTTTGATTCTCAAGGGGTGAGGTGTTTAGTTATTTTAGTTGTTTTTGCTTCTGGGTGTGTTAGATAAGAGTGCTTTGAAATTTTTAGTTGAAATACAATGAATAGGGTTAGGAATATTGAGACGATATTAATAAATCATGTTGATGTATCCAACTGTGGCATATCACTAGGGAGGGGGTTGAACCCTCAGTCTTTAACTTAAAAGGTTAACGCTAATAATAGCTTCTCAGTGATTTTATAATATTGATGCAGATCATTCTTCGAAGTGTTTCAGTGGAACTAGTTCAAGGACAATTGGTATAAAGCTGTGGTTTGATCCGCAGATCTCTGAGCATTGGCCGTAGTAAAGACCTGGTCGGGAGGCTACAAGAGTTGTCTGATTTAGGCGTCCAGGGATGGCGTCTGTTTTTAGGCCTAGGGAGGGGATAGCTCATGAGTGTAAGACGTCTTCGGATGAAATTAGTATCCGGATAGTTATTTCTATAGGGAGAACCACTCGGTTGTCAACTTCTAGAAGACGTAGTTCTCCTGGTTTTAGGTCTGATGTGGGGATTATGTAGGAGTCGAAAGTCAGGTCTTCGTAATCGGTATATTCGTAGCTTCAGTATCATTGGTGGCCTATTGTTTTGACTGTGAGAGATGGGTTGTTGATCTCATCTATTATATATAGAATTCGTAGAGATGGGAGGGCGATTAGAATAAGGATGATGGCTGGTAGAATTGTTCAAATTGTTTCTACTTCTTGGGCGTCTATGGTGCTAGTGTGGGTTAATTTAGTTGTTAGTATTGATGAGATGATATATAATACTAGAGAGCTAATTAGGAATACGATTATTAGCGTGTGGTCATGAAAGTGTAGGAGCTCTTCTATAATAGGGGATGTTGCGTCTTGGAATCCTAATTGGAAGGGGTAGGCCATAGAGGTATATAGGGGTTTAACCTATAATTTAACTTTGACAAAGTTATGTAATTTTTACTAATACCTCGTTTAATGGAGAAAGACATAATGGTTATGATATTGGCTTGAAACCAGTTAGAGGGGGTTCGATTCCTTCCTTTCTTATTTTAGGTTTACATAGGCGGGTTCTTCAAATGTGTGGTATGGTGGGGGGCATCCGTGTAGTCATTCTAGATTAGTTGAGGTTAATTCTACTGTAGATACTTCTCGTTTAGACGCGAATGCTTCTCAAATCATGAAGATTATTAGTATTACTGCTGTGAGTGAGATAAAAGATCCTATGGATGAGATGGTGTTTCATGTTGTGTATGCGTCTGGATAATCAGAATAGCGTCGTGGTATTCCTGAGAGGCCAAGGAAGTGTTGTGGGAAGAAGGTTATATTGACCCCTACAAATATAATTGTAAAGTGGATTTTTGCTCAGGTTTGGTTGAGTGTATATCCTGAGAATAGAGGGAATCAGTGAACAAATCCTCCCATAATGGCGAAGACTGCTCCTATGGATAGGACATAGTGGAAATGCGCTACTACATAATAAGTATCGTGGAGAACAATATCTAGAGATGAGTTAGCTAAGACGATTCCTGTTAGACCTCCTACCGTGAATAAGAAGATGAAGCCTAGGGCTCAGAGTATAGCTGGTGATCATTTGATATTTCCTCCATGCAGGGTAGCTAGTCAGCTGAATACTTTTACACCGGTAGGGATGGCGATGATTATGGTAGCTGACGTGAAGTATGCTCGTGTATCGACGTCTATACCTACTGTAAACATGTGGTGAGCTCATACGATGAAACCTAGAAAGCCAATAGATATTATAGCTCACACTATACCCATGTAGCCAAAAGGTTCCTTTTTACCTGAATAGTATGTGACGATGTGTGAGATTATACCAAAGCCTGGCAGGATGAGAATGTAGACTTCGGGGTGTCCGAAAAATCAGAATAGGTGTTGGTAAAGGATTGGGTCTCCTCCTCCTGCAGGGTCGAAGAAGGTGGTGTTTAGGTTACGGTCTGTGAGAAGCATGGTAATACCTGCTGCTAGGACTGGGAGGGCTAGAAGAAGGAGTACTGCCGTAATAAGGACAGATCAAACGAATAGGGGAGTTTGATATTGGGATAGGGCTGGTGGTTTTATGTTGATGATTGTGGTAATGAAATTGATGGCACCTAAAATTGAAGATACACCAGCTAGGTGGAGAGAGAAAATAGTTAAGTCAACAGAGGCCCCTGCGTGCGCTAGATTTCCAGCTAGGGGAGGGTATACGGTTCAGCCTGTTCCTGCGCCTGCTTCAATTATTGAGGAGGCAAGAAGAAGTAGGAATGATGGGGGAAGTAATCAGAAGCTTATGTTGTTTATTCGGGGGAAAGCTATATCAGGCGCTCCAATTATTAAGGGGACTAATCAGTTCCCAAATCCTCCGATCATAATGGGTATGACTATGAAGAAAATTATTACGAATGCGTGGGCAGTTACAATAACATTGTAGATCTGGTCATCTCCTAGTAGGGTCCCAGGTTGGCCTAATTCAGCACGGATTAGGAGGCTTAGGGCGGTTCCTACTATTCCAGCTCAAGCGCCGAATAGAAGGTACAGGGTGCCGATATCTTTGTGGTTAGTTGAAAATAGTCAGCGGTTGATGAACATAGGTAAGATGGCTGAGTAAGCATTAGACTGTAAATCTAAAGACAGAGGTTGGAATCCTCTTCTTATCAGGTCCCGTGGTGAATTTCACATTGAATTGCAAATTCAAAGGAGCAGCTTCAATTCTGCCGGGGCTTCTCCCGCCTTTTTTTCTAGGCGGCGGGAGAAGTAGATTGAAGCCAGTTGATTAGGGTATTTAGCTGTTAACTAAAATTTCGTGGGATGATAGCCCACCAATCTAGTAAGGGCTTAGCTTAATGAAAGTGTTTGATTTGCGTTCAATTGATGTGAGATAGAGTCTTGCAGTCCTTAGTATGCAGGAATTAAGTGAATATACTTGCTTAGAGCTTTGAAGGCTCTTGGTCTGGATGTTAACCTAAATTCCTAGTCCAGAATTGATAGTATGGGGGTTAGGGGGAGGAGTAGGGAAGATGCTACGATTAATGGGGGTAGGAGGATAATTTGTTTGGTTTCGAATTGTCATTTTATTTTTATGTTATTTGTGGATGGGAATATGGTTAGGGAGGTGGAATAGGTTAGTCGTATGTAGAAGTAGAGATTGAGTAGCGCTATGATGGCTATCAGAGTGGGGAGAATGATGCTGTTGTTTTTGGTAAGTTCTTGGATGATTATTCATTTGGGTATGAATCCTGATAGTGGGGGGAGGCCTCCTATGGATAGAAAGGTAATTAGAATTAGTGTGGTGATTAGAGGTATTTTGTTTCATGTGTGTGAGAGTGATAGTGTTGTGGTGGAGGAGCTGTGGATAAACAGTATGAATATTGTGAGTGTTATTATAATGTAAATTAGTATGTTTAGTATTGTTAGTGTTGGGTTGTATGCTAGGATGGCTGTTATTCATCCTATATGTGCGATCGATGAGTATGCTATGATTTTTCGTAGTTGGGTTTGGTTGAGACCACCTCAGCCTCCTACTAGGATTGACAGCACGGCTATGGTTAGTAGGATGTTCAGGTTGATCGAGGGTGAAATTTGATATAGGATTGATATTGGGGCTAGTTTTTGTCATGTGAGTAGGATGAGGCCTGATGTTAGTGAGATGCCCTGTGTAACTTCGGGCACTCAGAAATGGAATGGTGTGAGTCCAAGTTTTATGGCGAGGGCTGAAGTTATGATAATGGATGCTGTGGGGTTGAAAACTTTTGTGATTGTTCATTGGCCTGAGTGTATGAGGTTAATGATAATTGCTATTATGAGGAGTATGGATGCGGTGGCTTGGGTTAGGAAGTACTTGGTGGAGGCTTCTATGGCTCGGGGACTGTATTTTTTTATTAGGATGGGGATAATGGCTAGTAGATTTATTTCGAATCCGATTCAGATTATTAGTCAGTGTGAGCTTATTATGACGATTATAGTTCCTAGAAAAACTGTTATTAGGATGGCTGTGAGGATAAGGGGGTTTATTAGTACGGGAAGGGTGTAATCCAACATTTTCGGGGTATGGGCCCGATAGCTTATTTAGCTGACCTTACTTGTAGGATATGGTGTAATTTGGTAGCACGGAGGATTTTGAATTCTCAGGAGCAGGTTCAATTCCTGTGGTTCTAGAAATAAGAGGGTTTGAACCTCTATGTTTTACTCTATCAAAGTAACTCTTTTGTCAGACATATTTCTTATGTTTGTGGTGGGATGCTGGATAGTATGATTGGTAGTGAGACATGTCATATGCAGAGGGCTAGTGTGAGTGGTAGGAAGTTTTTTCATAGGAGGTGTATGAGTTGGTCATATCGGAATCGTGGGTAGGATGCTCGGATTCATAGGAAGGAGCATGTTAGAAGGAGGGCTTTAATGGTGAAATTAATTGAGTAGAGTTCTGGTAAGTAGGGGTTGTGAAATGCTCCTAGAAATAAGGTTGTTGTGAAGATGTTTATTATGATGATGTTTGCATATTCTGCGAGGAAGAATAGGGCAAATGGGCCGGCTGCGTATTCAACGTTGAATCCGGAGACCAGTTCTGATTCCCCCTCTGTTAGATCGAATGGAGCTCGGTTGGTTTCAGCTAATGTTGAGATAAATCATATTATGGCTAGGGGTCATGATGGGAAGATTAATCATAGGTATTCTTGGGTAATGATAAGTGTTGATAGTGTGAATGAACCGCTTATTAGGAGGACTGAGAGTAGAATAATTGCCAGAGTTACTTCATATGAAATGGTCTGTGCTACTGCTCGTAGAGCTCCAATTAGGGCGTATTTTGAGTTTGAGGCTCATCCTGATCAAAGGATTGAATAGACGGCTAGGCTGGATATGGCTAGTATGAATAGAATTCCTAGGTTTATGTTAATCAGTGGATATGGTATGGGTAGGGGGATTCATATGGTTAGGGCTAGGGTAAGGGCTAGAATTGGTGCGATGATAAATATGGAGGTTGATGATGTTAGTGGTTGTAGTGGTTCTTTGATAAATAGTTTGAGGGCGTCGGCAATAGGTTGTAGTAGGCCGTAAGGGCCTACAATATTGGGTCCTTTGCGAAGTTGTATGTAGCCTAATACTTTTCGTTCGACTAGTGTGAGGAATGCTACGGCGAGCAGGATCGGGACAATCAGAAGGAGAATGTTGATTATGAACATGTTGTTAGGGAGAGGAGTTGAACCTCTGAGTATAAAGGTTTAAGTTTTACGCAATTTCCGGGCTCTGCCACCCTAACGAGCCCTGTTCTAGGGCGGTGAGGTTATAAATTAGTTAGATTTAGATTATGTCATCTATTAGTTTGAGGGCGCTTCTTGTAAAGTGGGCCCTACTTTTCTTGTCCTTTCGTACTGGGAAAAGTGTAGAATAGATAGAAACCGACCTGGATTACTCCGGTCTGAACTCAGATCACGTAAGACTTTAATCGTTGAACAAACGAACCCTTAATAGCGGCTGCACCATTAGGATGTCTTGATCCAACATCGAGGTCGTAAACCCTAATTGTCGATATGGACTCTGGAATAGGATTGCGCTGTTATCCCTAGGGTAACTTGTTCCGTTGATCAATGGTTTGGATCAATAAGTGATTATGTATTTTGACTGGTTAGTCTAGATTTAAATCACTCGGAGGTTGTTTTGTTCTCCGAGGTCACCCCAACCGAAATTGCTGATTCAATCAAAAGTTTTGTTGTCCCTGGAGGTTAGGTTTGTATATTATTTTTTGTGAATCAGTTAATTAAAGCTCCATAGGGTCTTCTCGTCTTATTTGGTTATTCCCGCCTCTTCACGGGAAGGTCAATTTCACTGATTGGAAGTAAGAGACAGTAAAACCCTCGTGTGGCCATTCATACAAGTCCCTATTTAGAGAACAAGTGATTATGCTACCTTTGCACGGTTAGGATACCGCGGCCGTTTAAACAGATGTCACTGGGCAGGCAGTGCCTCTAATACTAGAAATGCTAGAGGTGATGTTTTTGGTAAACAGGCGGGGTTTGTGTTTGCCGAGTTCCTTTTACTTCTTTTAATCTTTCCTTATGGGTGCATGCCTGTGTTGGGTTAACAATAATTTAAATAGATAGTTAGTTTTTGGGTTGTGTCTATTTTGTTGTTAACTATCAGTGAGTATTCGTTCTGATATAGGCTTATGCGAGGAGAAATAATTCTTGTTACTCATATTAACATTATTGCTTCTATGTGTTGATAGAATAGTCCAGTATAAAATTAGGAGTTAGTTGGAGTTTATTGTTAGGATTAAGATAGATGTGACGTTGAGCTTGAACGCTTTCTTAATTGATGGCTGCTTTTAAGCCAACTATGGGATTATCTTATTCTTACTCTCTAATAAAGGTTGTATCCTATATCTAAAAAGCTGTACCTTTTTAGACTATAATTTAAATTTACATTAAAATTGAGTGGTTTTTAGGTAAATTTAAATTTGAACTGAGATTCTGTTTCTGGACAACCAGCTATCACCAGGCTCGTTGGGCTTTTCACCTCTACCTATGAATCTTCTCACTATTTTGCGACATAGATGAGTTGGTTCTTTGTAACTGTTCGTAGGTAGCTCGTCTGGTTTCGGGGTGCTTAGCTTAAGTTCCTCTTTGCTAAGTTCATTCTAGTTAAATCATTATGCAAAAGGTAAAAGGGGTAAGCTTTTGCTGTTTAGTACTTTTAATGCATCTTTCATCGTTCCCTTACGGTACTTTCTCTATAGCGCCAGGTTAAAATTTCTATCTCCTATACTTTAATGGTTTGGTGAATGTTTTAGCTAAGTGACTAAGGGTAGTTGAGTTGGATGTTGTTTGGGCTAGCTTTAGTTCAAAGTGTTCATTTTGAATGAAATCTTCTAGGTGTAAGCTGGATGCTTTGTTTAAGCTACACTTTGGTTATCCAAGTACACCTTCCGGTATACTTACCTTGTTACGACTTGTCTCCTTTCATATGTTTGGGTCACGGTTTTGTGTTATATTGTGATTTGTAATATTTAAGGAGGGTGACGGGCGGTGTGTGCGCGCTTCATGGCCTGATTCAATTAAGCTCTCTATTCTTAATTTACTGCTAAATCCTCCTTCGGTCTCCAATTTCATGGAGACTTCCGTCTGGGTTAAATTCTTGTTCTTAGAGTAGAAAATGTAGCCCATTTCTCTCCATCCCATGGGCTACACCTTGACCTAACGTTTTTATGCTGGATGTTTGTGCTTACTTCGGTACCTTGTTTAGGGTTTGCTGAAGATGGCGGTATATAGGCTGAATTAGCAAGGGATGGTGGGGTTTATCGGGGTTTATCGATTATGGAACAGGCTCCTCTAGAGGGATATAAAGCACCGCCAAGTCCTTTGAGTTTTAGGCTGTTGCTAGTAGTACTCTGGCGAATAACTTTGTTGTGATGAGTTATTTTAGTTTAGGGCTAAGCATAGTGGGGTATCTAATCCCAGTTTGGGTCTTAGCTATCGTGTGATCAGAGGTATTAAAGTCACTTTCGTAGTCTATTTTACTTTGGTTGTAGCTTTTTACAGCTTAACTGGGTTTTAACTTTATTTTGGTATAGGTCTTTGACACGCTTTACGCCGGGGGTTTATTAATTTGGGTTAATCGTATGACCGCGGTGGCTGGCACGAATTTTACCAACCCTAATTTAATATGACTTAGTCGAACTTTCGTTCATAGCTTAATTTTTATCACTGCTGTGTCCCGTGGGGGTGTGGCTGAGCAAGGTGTTATGAGCTACTTTCTAGTGTGCTTGATACCTGCTCCTTTTGATCGTAGAGTACGATTTAGAGGGCATTCTCACTGGGATGCGGATACTTGCATGTGTAATTCTACTAATAATTAATAAAAAGGCCAGGACCAAGCCTATGTGTTTATGGAGTAGGAATACTCATCTAGGCATTTTCAGTGCCTTGCTTTATATTATTAAGCTACATTAAC